GAAAAGAAATTGCACGTGTCGAATGGATCAGAGAAGGAAGGGTTCCTCTACAAACCATTCGAGCTAAAATTGATTATTGTTGCTATCCAGTTCGAACTATCTATGGGGTATTAGGCATAAAAATTTGGATATTTGTAGACGAGCAATAATAAGCCCTTACTCAACTTGTGTTTACGTTTTATTCAATGATAGACCAAGAAATGACAAATCAGTCTTTTTCGTTTAAATAAAAAATGAGCAATTCTATAAGGTTAAATAAAAATTAAATTAATCATTTGAGATAATTGCTATGCTTAGTGTGCGACTCGTCGGTTTTTTTAAGGTTAGGATTAAAACCAAAAAGAAGGATCAGCCCATACATAATCTGAACTAATAATTATAAAACTAATAACCAACTCATCGCTTCGCATTATCTGGATCTAAAAAACCAACCAGGCAAGATATGTTATATTGGTCATATCATTGTAGCAACTGAAATTTTTTTTGCATAAAAAAAACAATCCGATTATGAGTTGTGAAGCAATAAAAGTATGCGGATAAATGGAAGGGTGAAAGAAAGAGAGAAAAAGAATATGAATGATATATGATTCCAATATGTAATATGTAAGGTCTATGGGTCATCTCATAAAAGGTAGTGTAATAAAGCATTAAGACTGATGGATTCATAATTAGATGAATCTGTTCATAGAACAAAAAAGCCAAGAGCCCCGAGACAATAAAGACTGAGAAGATTGACTCAAGAACAAATTTTATTAAGGGCTCCATTGTATAATTAAGACCTAACCATTAATCGAGAGGCGATGGGAACGAGGGAACCCGTGAATACATAATATTCTATTGAAAATGAATCCTAATAATTCATTGGGTAGGATGGCGGAAGGAACCCCAGACCAATCCATTTATTATGAGAGGTCGGTTCATGGGCTAATTAACCCGAGAACCGAAACACATATAAAAAGAGTAAATATTCGCCCGCGAACGTTTCCATTTTCTTTTATTAGATTTCAAAATTTGGGTCGTATAATAAATAATAGATAAAAAAAGAAAAGGCAAAACAAAATAAAGATTTGTTATAACCTTATAATAAAAGAAAAAATTATTCTATTATTCTAGAATCTATAAAGAGTTTAGTTTTCTATCAAAAGAAGATATACAAATTTCTAAAATTTCTAATAGATTGATTAAATGAAATCTCAAAGAATCCCACGATTCAATCTATTATTCAGTAAATACATGTATATTTTTTTGAATCGTTTCATTCGCGAGGAGCTGGATGAGAAGAAACTCTCATGTCCGGTTCTGTAGTAGAGATGGAATTTAGAAATAACCATCAACTATAACCCCAAAAGAACCAGATTTCGTAAACACCATAGAGGAAGAATGAAAGGAATGTCTTATCGAGGCAATCGTATTTGCTTCGGTAGATACGCTATTCAGGCACTTGAACCCGCTTGGATCACATCTAGACAAATCGAAGCGGGACGAAGGGCAATGACACGAAATGCACGACGCGGCGGAAAAATATGGGTACGTATATTTCCAGACAAACCCGTTACACTAAGACCCACAGAAACACGTATGGGTTCAGGGAAAGGATCCCCCGAATATTGGGTAGCTGTTGTTAAACCAGGTAGAATACTTTATGAAATGGGTGGAGTAGCAGAAAATATAGCCAGAAAAGCTATTTCAATAGCGGCGTCCAAAATACCTATACGAACCCAATTCATTACTTCGGGATAAAAATGTAGAATCAAAGGAAAGCAGTCTTTGTTGGAGATGAAAAAAAAAAAACAATTGCAATTGCAGATTTCTTTTTTTTTGGACAACCAATATTTCTTTTTTTTTTTTTACTTCGCCCTTTGCATTGAAAGAAAAGATTCCAAAATAATATGATTCAACCTCAAACCCTTTTGAATGTAGCAGATAACAGCGGAGCCCGAGAATTGATGTGTATTCGAATCATAGGGGCTAGTAATCGACGATATGCTCATATTGGTGACGTTATTGTTGCTGTAATCAAGAAAGCCGTGCCAAATACACCTCTAGAAAGATCAGAAGTGATCAGAGCTGTAATTGTACGTACTTGTAAAGAACTCAAACGAGAAAACGGTATGATAATACGATATGATGACAATGCTGCGGTTGTTATTGATCAAGAAGGAAATCCAAAAGGAACTCGAATTTTTGGTGCGATTGCCCGAGAATTGAGACAGTTAAATTTCACTAAAATAATTTCATTAGCACCTGAAGTATTATAAGATGGGACCGTGGGATAGTTATAGTATTTGAATGAAATTCATTAGTAGATTGTGTATCACGTATATACCTTTTTAAATTAATAACTATTTAATAAAAAAAGCATGTTGATTAGATCAAAATTAAAAGTAACCACTAATTTTCGTTTATCATGGGTAAGGACACTATTGCTAACATAATAACCTCTATTCGCAATGCTGACATGAATAGAAAAGGAATGGTTCGAATACCATCTACTAACATCACCGAAAACATTGTTAAAATACTTTTACGAGAAGGGTTTATTGAAAACGTAAGGAAACATCGGGAAAGCAACAAGGATTTTTGGGTTTTAACCCTACGACATAGAAGAAATAGGAAAGGACCATATAAAACGATTTTAAATTTAAAACGGATCAGTCGACCTGGTCTCCGAATCTATTCTAACTATCAACGAATTCCTAGAATTTTAGGCGGAATGGGCATTGTAATTCTTTCTACTTCTCGGGGTATAATGACAGACCGAGAAGCTCGACTAGAGGGAATCGGCGGAGAAATTTTGTGTTATATATGGTAATCTTTATGATATTCGAATTATACACAGAACTTCCCTATTTGTAAAAAAAAAAAAGAGAAGAGGTGGGTTTCTAATACCACTCCTCCTTCATTAATTGAGACTTTGAAAGGGGTTTCATCTGGAATGAAAGAACAAAAAAGGATTTATGAAGGTTTAATTACTGAATCACTTCCCAATGGTATGTTTGGGGTTTGTTTAGATAATGAGGATCCAATTCTAGGTTACGTTTCAGAAAGGATTCGACATAGTTTTATACATCTATTAGGTCATATAGAGTCAAAATTACAGTAAGTTGTTACGATTCAACCAGAACCAGAGGGCGTATAATTTAGAGACTACGAAACAAAGATTCGAATGATTAGGTGAAGTAGTCTTTTCACTTGCAATATTCTTTTTTTGTAGGGATACAATTCGAAATAGAAAATTTCAAGAAACTTATTTTCTTCCAATAAGTAGATTCGGAATTAAGGTAAGGAATGACAAATATGAAAATAAGGGCCTCCATTCGGAAAATTTGTGAAAAATGTCGACTAATCCGTAGGCGGAGACGAATTATGGTAATTTGTTCCAATCCGAGACATAAACAAAGACAAGGATAATCTTTATCAAAAAAGGACCCCTAAAGGCCACCCACGATATACACATCAAAATAAATAAAGGATCCGTTTTGACATGAAATGGATATATCCATATATCTCTGACTTAGATTTATGAGATGATAAAATATGGCAAAACCCATACCAAGAATCGGTTCACGTAGAAATGGACGTATTAGCTCACGTAAAAGTACGCGTAGAATACCAAAGGGCGTTATTCATGTTCAAGCAAGTTTCAACAATACAATTGTGACTGTTACAGATGTACGGGGTCGGGTAATTTCTTGGTCCTCCGCCGGTACTTGTGGATTCAAAGGTACAAGAAGAGGGACACCATTTGCCGCTCAAACGGCAGCAGGAAATGCTATTCGGGCAGTAGTGGATCAGGGTATGCAACGAGCAGAAGTCATGATAAAGGGCCCTGGTCTCGGAAGAGATGCAGCATTAAGAGCTATTCGTAGAAGCGGTATACTCTTAAGTTTCATACGGGATGTAACCCCTATGCCACATAATGGCTGTAGGCCCCCTAAAAAACGACGTGTGTAAAAATAAACATTGAAAATAAATTTCAAGAGAAATAAATAATTCAATGATTTGATCAAAAACTATTACTATGGTTCGAGAGAAAATAAGAGTATCGACTCGGACACTAAAGTGGAAGTGTGTTGAATCAAGAGCAGACAGTAAGCGTCTTTATTATGGACGCTTTATTCTGTCTCCACTTATGAAGGGTCAAGCCGATACTATAGGCATTGCGATGCGAAAAGCTTTGCTTGGAGAAATAGAGGGAACATGTATCACACGTGCAAAATCTGAAAAAATACCACATGAATACTCTACGATAGTCGGTATTCAAGAATCAGTACATGAAATTTTAATGAATTTGAAAGAAATTGTATTGAGAAGTAATCTGTATGGAACTCGTGATGCGTCTATTTGTGTCAAGGGTCCTGGATGCGTAACTGCTCAAGACATCATCTTACCACCTTCTGTGGAAATCGTTGATAATACACAGCATATAGCTAACCTAACGGAGCCAATTAATTTGTGTATTGAATTAAAGATCGAGAGGAATCGCGGATATCGTATACAAACGCCAAATAATTTTCAAGACGCAAGTTATCCTATAGATGCTATATTCATGCCTGTTCGAAATGCGAATCATAGTATTCATTCTTATGTAAATGGGAATGAAAAACAAGAGATACTTTTTCTCGAAATATGGACCAATGGAAGTTTAACTCCTAAAGAAGCACTTCATGAAGCCTCTCGGAATTTAATTGATTTATTTATTCCTTTTTTACATGCGGAAGAAGAAAACTTCCATTTTAAAAACAATAAACAGAAAGTTACTTTACCCCTTTTTACTTTTCATGAGAAATTGGCTAAACTAAGGAAAAAGAAAAAAGAAATAACATTAAAATATATTTTTATTGACCAATTAGAATTGCCTCCTAGGATCTATAATTGCCTCAAAAGGTCCAATATACATACATTATTTGACCTTTTGAATAATAGTCCAGACGAACTTATGAAAATTCAATATTTTCGCATAGAAGACGTAAAACATATATTAGACATTCTCGAAATGG